CAGCTCGATAAGAACCCATACCTAAAGCTAACATCATATAACCCAATTGAGACATTGTAGAATAAGCTAAGCCTCTCTTAATATCTTTTTGAGCAAGAGCTAAAGTAGCTCCTAAAAATAATGTTATTATACCTATCAAAGATATCAGATTTGGTATGTAAGGTATAACTATGAAAAGAGGAAGAAGACGAGCTACAAGAAAAATTCCCGCTGCTACCATGGTAGCAGCATGGATAAGAGCCGAAATAGGGGTAGGCCCTTCCATGGCATCGGGTAACCAGACATGAAGGGGAAATTGGGCAGATTTAGCAACTGCGCCAGAAAATAATAGGAAGGCACATAAAGTAACAAATAAAGGATTAACTTCATTATTATAAACCAAGTTTTTTAATATTTCAAACAAATCCCGAAATTCAAAACTACCTGTTATCCAATAAAAACCTAAAATTCCTAATAATAACCCCAAATCCCCAACACGATTAGTTACAAACGCTTTTTGACAAGCATTCGCCGCACTGGGTCGGGTGAACCAAAAACCTATTAATAGATAAGAACACATTCCAACTAATTCCCAAAAAATATAAATTTGTATTAAATTCGAACTAGTAACTAATCCCAACATTGAAGTATTGGAAAAACTCATATAAGCAAAAAATCTCACATATCCCTCATCATGAGACATATAATTGTCACTATAAATAAGAACCATAATGCCAACACTTGTGATTAATATTGACATAATAGAAGTAAGTGGATCAACCAAGTAGCCAAACTCTAAAGAAAAACCATTATTTATGGTCCAAGACCATACAGATTGATAGACAGAATTGGTATTTAGTTGCTGAATAAAAAAATGGGCTGAAAAAAACATAACTATACTTAATAATAAAACACTCGGAAAAGCCCACATACGGCGAAGGTTTTTGGTTGCCCTTGGAAAAAGTATAAGTCCTGCTCCTATTAACATAGGAACTGGAAGTGGAATGAACGGTATGATCCATGAATATTGATATGTATATTCCATAAAAAAATAAATAAAAAAAAAATTATCTTAATTAATTGTTTCTGATTCACCGGTTATTATTTCTTTTCTTTTGAAAACGATCGATTAATAATAATAATAAAAATTAAGATATATAAAACAAAACTTAATATATAATTTTCCAGCCTTAATTATTCGGAATCTTTCCAAACTACTTCAACTATTTCAAACGAAGATGAAGAGTTAGGGTTAGTCAAATGATATGAACAAGTTACGAGTGAAAAAGAAATACGTACTTTGGTTATTATTAATATTGAATTGAATTGTTAATATGAAATTAAAAATTTTAAGTAAAATTTTATGAAGATAAAAACGAAAAATTGCATTTTCGGTCTAATTATTACGTATAAAAATTATTACGTATAAAAATAGTTTTTTTATATCTATAGAGCAAGGATAAATAATGACAGCAAAAACAGTATTTTATACGAATCATAGGAACCATAACTTGACCCATAAAACCTATTTCCCATAAAATAAAACAAAACCTATTTATTGCAGTTTGTTTGGGTTATTTTATTCCCAATCATTAAAGAATTCATTTTAGAACTAATTGATTGTCTTTCATTACAATTACAATAAAAGCTATTTGTAGGAAATGCTATCCCACACTTTTTTTATGTAAAATAAAAACGAAGGGGCCACTAAAACCGCTTTTAGAAAGTCTTTTTTATATTTTAATCGATTAACTACTAGGCTCATTCGAGTTTGAAAATTAAGTGTACTTTTTCTTCGAACTTGACCAATTTTATTAATATAATAGAAAAAGAAAAATTATTAAAGTTTTGTTAGGAGAGGTATTGGATTTTTAAACCTTTCGATGTATTTTATTACATGTAAAAATGTAACATGACAAAAAAAGAAAGCAAACACGCAACCCCTTTGTTTGTATTTTTTTTGATTTTCTCAACTTCAATCTATTCTATTTGGCATAGTAGATTTATTGTTCTTAGTAATATTTTAGAAGATTTTTCCATAGACCTTGGGAGTGTAATTTAGAGAATAACTAGATAGAGATATAATAAAGAACAATTGATTTTGAACAATAGATGTCTTTCACATCCAACCGCCGAACCTATTATCATTTTTTAATGGCAGTTCCAAAAAAGCGCACCTCTAGTTCAAAAAAACGTATTCGTAAAAATAGTTGGAAAAGGAAGGGGTATTGGGCAGCATTGAAAGCTTTTTCATTAGCTAAATCTCTTTCTACCGGTAGCTCAAAAAGTTTTTTTTATGTGAACAAATAAATAAAAAACCAATATACTAAATAATAAGGATCGGTCTAATTCGAAAAATAGTCTAATTTTTGTTATAATTTATTTATTTATTTATAAGTTTTTTTTTTCTATAATTTATAAGTTATCAAAATATTATAATTATATAATACATAATACAAAATAATATAATATTTAATAATAGTAAAAAAATATAAATTACTATTTCATTTTTTTCATTTAATAAAAAAAAGAATTTCCCCTTCTCTAATGTTTTAACCTGATCAATAACAATATTAAATTGAATTCATTTTGTTTTTTTAGTAGAAATAATAATTAGGTTGTCTACTGAATTTACAAAAGGAATGGTATTCTTTTGTTTGAAAAAAGAATAAATGCAAGCACAAGGTTTCACCTTTGGTTTTGGTATGCTTTATCATTTTCAAGATGGGGATTCTCACCTTCCCCATCGACTTGACTCGATAATTCATTTTTATTTTTAGTTCTATCCATGGATTGAAGTCAAAATTATCTAGTTACAAACGTTCCGTTTTATTTTCAGGAGACCGTAGAGTAATAAACTACGAAACGAAAAATCCCGTTCCGTTGTTAGTTAAATTAAAAAAACGTATACCTTAAAATGAAAATATTAAATAAATAATAAACAAAACGATTTGAAACAAACTTTTAGTCATCCATTTGACTGTTTCCTAAAAAAATATTGAATTAACCACCTCAATCTCGACGATTGAATAAAAATAGGTTATTATGATTTCGAATAAGCCGCTATGGTGAAATCGGTAGACACGCTGCTCTTAGGAAGCAGTGCTAGAGCATCTCGGTTCGAGTCCGAGTGGCGGCATGGCTTTTTCTAAAAGAGTAAGCCCTATAATGAATTCAATTCCCGATTTCAATTACTATAATTGAGGCTCCCTGTTTTTAATAATTTTTATGATATTTTCAACTTTAGAGCGTATATTAACTCATATATCCTTTTCAATCATTTCAATTGTAATTACAATTCATTTGATAACTTTATTAGTCGATGAAATCGTAGGACTATATGATTCATCAGAAAAGGGGATGATAGCTACTTTTTTCTGCATAACAGGATTGTTAGTTACTCGTTGGATTTTTTTGGGGCATTTACCATTAAGCGATTTATATGAATCATTAATTTTTCTTTCGTGGGGTTTTTCCATTATTCATATGATTCCGTATTTAAAAAAACAAAAAAACCATTTAAGCGCAATAACCGCGCCAAGTGCTATTTTTACCCAGGGTTTCGCTACTTCGGGTCTTTTAACTGAAATGCATCAATCCGCAATATTAGTACCTGCTCTCCAATCCCATTGGTTAATGATGCACGTAAGTATGATGGTATTGGGCTATGCAGCTCTTTTGTGTGGATCATTATTATCACTAGCTCTTCTAGTCATTACATTTCGAAAATTCATAAGGATTTTTAGTAAAAGCAAAAATTTATTAACTGAGTTATTTTCTTTTGGTGAGATTCAATACGTGAATGAAAGAAACAATGTCTTACAAAACACTTCTTTGATTTCTTCTCAAAATTATTACAGGTATCAATTAATTCAACAATTGGATCGATGGAGTTATCGTATTATTAGTTTGGGGTTTATCCTTTTAACCATAGGTATTCTTTCGGGAGCAGTATGGGCTAATGAAGCATGGGGATCCTATTGGAATTGGGATCCAAAAGAGACTTGGGCATTTATTACTTGGACCGTATTTGCGATTTATTTACATATTCGAACAAATAAAAATTTTGAAAGTATAAATTCTGCAATTGTGGCCTCAATGGGCTTTTTTATAATTTGGATATGCTATTTTGGAGTTAATCTATTAGGAATAGGGTTGCATAGTTATGGTTCATTTACATTACTATCTAATTGAATTGAATAAAGTACTTGACAACTAGAAGCATAGGACAGCATACGTATATATATGAAAACCATCAAGAACCATTTGAATCAATGGAATGATTCAAATGGTTCTCAAAATATAAAAAATCTCTGGTTATATGTTTATAATAGAATTTCCATTTTTTATTTAACTTAAGAGCAGAAAAATACTTTTTTTATTGTACAATGAACAATTTTAAAAATCATCGTATTTTATATTTTGGTTTATTCCCAAAAACTATCTATAAAAAAAAATTCGATATAATAGCTTCGACCTTGTCAACTGATAATGCGAAAACGAAATCGGGATAAATACCAATAGCTATTACAGGTAAAAGGATAGAAATCGAAACAAATAATTCTCGCGGTCCAGAATCAAAAAAATAAGAGTTTGGGGCATTAAAAAGCTTGTATCCATAGAACATTTGTCGTAACATAGATAATGAATAAATAGGAGTTAATATCATTCCAATTGCCATTACAAAAGTAATTAATACTTTTGTCATTAAAAGATATTTTTGGCTAGTAAGTATTCCAAAAAAAACTATCAATTCGGCAACAAAACCGCTCATGCCCGGTAATGCAAGCGAAGCCATTGATAAGATACTGAAAGTCGTGAATATTTTTGGAATTGTTATAGCCATTCCGCCCATTTCGTCGAGATAAACAAGTCGTATTCTATCATAACTCGTTCCCGCCAAGAAAAAAAGCGCAGCGCCAATAAATCCGTGAGAAATTATTTGTAAAATCGCCCCATTGAGCCCCGTATCGCTTATAGAACCAATTCCTATAATTATGAAACCCATATGAGATACAGAGGAATAGGCTATTCTTTTTTTTAAATTACGCTGACCGGGAGATGTTGAAGCTGCATAGATTATTTGAATTGTACCTACTATCATCAACCAGGGAGAAAATATAGAATGGGCATGGGGTAATAATTCCATATTGATCCGAACCAATCCATACGCTCCCATTTTTAATAAGATTCCGGCTAAAAGCATACAAGTACTATAATGTGCCTCTCCATGGGTGTCTGGTAACCATGTGTGTAAGGGTATGATCGGCGATTTGACAGCAAAAGCAATAAGAAATCCAATATAGAATATTATTTCTAGTGCTACAGGATACGATTGATTAGCTGATGTTTCAAAACTTAATGTCGGTTCATTGGAACCATATAAACCAATACCTAGAACTCCCATTAATAAAAAAACGGAACCTCCGGCAGTGTACAAAATAAATTTTGTAGCTGAATACAAACGTTTCTTTCCTCCCCACATGGCTAGAAGTAGATAAACGGGAATTAATTCTAACTCCCACATGATGAAAAAAAGTAAAAGGTCTTGAGAAGAGAATGGTCCTATTTGACCGCTATACATTGCTAACATTAGGAAATGAAATAGTCGGGAATCTCGAGTAACGGGCCAAGCCGCTAAAGTAGCTAAAGTTGTGATAAATCCTGTCAGTAAAATGGGTCCTATAGAAATTCCATCTATTCCCAACCTCCAGTAAAAATCAAAAAAATTGATCCATTTATAATTCTCCGTTAGTTGCATTAACGGATCATCCAATTGGAAACGATAACCGAATGCATAGGTTGTTAGAAGGAGTTCGAGCGTGCATATACATATAGTATACCACCTTATTACCTTATTTCCTCTATGAGGAAGAAAGAAAATTAAGGAACCCGCGGATATTGGCAAAACTACAATTAGCGTTAACCAAGGAAAATTATTCATGGTAAAAACAAAATAAACTTGGACCAGAAAAACCCGTGCTCGAAATAAATAATAAATATATTTTGAGCGCGGGTTTTTGTCGGTAAGAGTAAAAAAATCAAATGTATTCGAGTAGGGTTTTCTGGAACGTATTAATAAGCTAGACCCATACTTCGAGTTGTTTCATGCCATAAATAAACGCGAACACTCAAGAAATCCGTTGGGCAGGCGGATTCACATCTCTTACAACCAACACAGTCCTCTGTTCTTGGAGCGGAAGCGATTTGCTTAGCTTTACATCCGTCCCAAGGTATCATTTCTAATACATCGGTTGGGCAGGCTCGCACACATTGAGTACACCCTATACACGTATCATAAATCTTTACTGAATGTGACATTGAATCTATAAATTTTTGAACGTCAGAAATTTTCGATCTAGTAAACTTGTAAATGACTCATATATTTAGACATCCAGATGAATCAATAATTTACCAGAAATTTTGAAACAATCTACTTCTGGATCGACTCATGCGATAGAGCCAAGATACTTTGATTTCTTACATTTTCGAAAACATGGATTAGATTTAATGTATGGTCATTTAATTCGAATTTATGAATATTAAAATTTCAATGATTAATACAATACTACTTATTCAACAAATTCGATTGATTGATACGAGTTGATTTTCTGTTACGATAAATTGACGAAACAATAGCCGGTCCAATAGCTGCTTCAGCGGCGGCAATAGCTATAATAAAAATTGAGAAAACATTTCCTTTTAATTGCCGACTATCAAAAAAATCAGAAAATGTTACGAAATTTATATTAACCGCATTCAGTATAAGTTCAAGACACATAAGGGCTCTAACCATATTTCGGCTCGTGATCAATCCATAGATACCGATAGAAAATAAGTAGGCACTCAAAACAAGTACATGCTCGAGCATCATTGACTAACTCCTTATCAATTTTGATTCATTTCAATATGAACTGAACAATAATTCAACCGATTCGATTGACTAGAATATAAAGTCCGGAACAAAGGAATATATTGTATTGGTAATAGATTAAATAAAAGAATTTCTATTTTGAGTTTTAGACATAACCAATACCTATTTAAAAATTGAAGAAAAAAAATGTAATAACACAGAACAAAATTGAATTTGGATTACTGTTGCTAATTCTAGAGATTTATTACTGGCGCGCTACGGCAATTGCGCCTATCAAAGCGACTAAAAGAATTATCGAAATGAATTCAAATGGAAGAAAAAAATCTGTTGATAAATGAATTCCAATTTGTTGACTATTACTTATCAAATCTTGCTCTATAATCTGGTTTGATCTTGTAGTCCAAATAATCCCGTACCATGACGTATCTGTAATAGTAACCATTAGTAAAACAAAAATACTTGTACAAACAGGCAAAGTAAACCTGTCCCCAACAGTCCACAGATTAAAATCTTTGTAATATTCTGAACCATTCATGAACATCACAGCAAATACAATCAAAACATTTATAGCTCCTACGTAAATAAGAAGTTGTGCAGCAGCTACAAAATAGGAGTTTAATAGAATATAGAATAAGGATATACAAACAAGAACCAGTCCCAATGAAAAGGCGGAATAAATGGGGTTGGTAAATAATACCACACCTATACCTCCTAGTATAAGACCCGATCCCAGAAATACTAAAAGAAAATCATGTATTGGTCCAGGCAAATCCATTATATGTAAAATAAGAGATAAATAAATCGAAATGTTTTTCATGACCTTATTGAGACCTGACCAGAATTTTTTTTCTAATTTTTGAGAAACTCCTAATTAAATCCTAAGGGATGTGACTAAATGTAGGTACAATTATTGGGCTAATTTTATTCTTTATCTGAAGGAGTAGTTCTAATGCGGAACTTTCTATTTCGAAATATATACAGATATATTAATTAATAGATTTTAAATCCAAATTAAGACGTGGTTCTTACCACCCAATCAATACTTGGAATTTGTAGTTATTGACCAAACAAAACGAAAGAACCCAAAATTTATTTAAATTAGATCAAAAACGAACCTTAGTATTGTTAAAGTAATTGGAAATTTTTCTTTAATCAAGAGATTTACTTTTTTTTATTTGAGGCGAATTAAAAATTGTTCTAATTGTATAATCGTCAATTACTGACATTGGTAAACGACCCAAAGCAATTTGATTATAATTTAATTCGTGACGATCATAAGTCGAAAGTTCATATTCTTCAGTCATTGATAAACAATTTGTTGGACAATACTCAACACAATTTCCACAAAATATACAGATTCCGAAATCAATACTGTAATTAAGTAATCGTTTCTTGCGAATATCCGTTTCCAATTTCCAATCAACAACGGGTAGATCTATAGGACATACACGAACACATACTTCGCAAGCAATACATTTATCAAATTCAAAATGAATTCGACCACGGAAACGCTCCGCGGTGATTAATTTTTCATAAGGATATTGAATAGTTACGGGTAAACGATTTGCGTGGGATAAAGTAATCATGAAACTTTGACCAATGTACCTTGCAGCCCGTACTGTTTGTTGACCATAATTCATGAACCCAGTTACCATAGAAAACATATCGTGAATATATATATATATGAATAATTTTATGTTTGTTTATTTCTCTTGGTTGAGACAAGTTGTGAATATAGAATATTCCTTTACAGCGAAAAGAGTTGGGAAGAAGTTGTTAATAATAGATTACCGAGCGAGATAGGTAAAAGGAATTTCCATCCAAGATTTAATAGTTGGTCCATTCTTAGCCTCGGCAAAGTCCATCTTGTTGTGATAGGAATGAACAAGAACAAATAAGTTTTAGCTAATGTAATAAAGATACCAATTGTCGCTCCAAAGACTCCGCCCATTTTATTTATTTCAAAAAACTCAGAAATATATATGTCCGGAATAGAGATATTCCAACCTCCCAAGTAAAGAACTGTTACAAATAATGAAGAAACTAATAGGTTTAGATAGGAAGCAACATAAAATAAACCGAATTTGATACCCGAGTATTCGGTTTGATAACCTGCTACTAATTCTTCTTCTGCTTCTGGTAAATCAAAAGGTAATCTCTCACATTCTGCTAGGGAAGAAATGAGAAAAATGATAAACCCTATAGGCTGACGCCACAAATTCCACCCCCCCAAACCGTATTTTGATTGCGCCTCAACTATATCAATTGTACTTGAACTGTTAGATAATCATAGTCGGTGATACCATCACCGTTACCATCGCTATTACAGAACCGTACATGAGATTTTCACCTCATACGGCTCCTTGAAGGCCATAAATAAATCTAAGGACCGGGCTTAAGTTTTCTTTTTATTTTATCTTGATATGTTTGTAGGATGAATAAGCTCAAACTTTATTGGACGGTCCAAAATTAGACCAATTGAATTCTGTCTGTTATAACTATTTTTTTTTTATTTAATTAATTAGTATTTTAATAATTAAATCAATTAAATAAAAAAAAAAAACACACAAAGTACTTCTGAATTGATCTCACCCCTTCTTTAAATAATTAAAATTATTCTTTGTTGAGTAATAACTTAATTCTTCAATAAAATACTTCTTGTAAAAATATCAATAACCCGTCTTTTTCACTAAAAAAAAATTCCATATTAATTATTAATTCATGAATTATGATACAAATTCTATATATATGAATATGGAAAAAGATAAAAAAGATTTTTTTTATTGGAATTGGGTTTCTTTCTCTTTTTTTTTTTTTCGTTCCTATTCTTCTTTCTATTTCTGAGAAAAAGAGGGCTTACAAAATAAAGGAAAGGTTTTTTTCGTTCCCAATAGTTATGTATTTAATCGGTGGATAGGAGCATACTCTGGATTGGAATCGTGCCTTGGGGAGTACTGCCTAATAATTTCTACCAACTTTAAGCCCCAATTAGTATTCTTTGTTTGTATATTATGTCAAAATGTTCTTTTGGATAATTTACATAATATACATTTCCATTACAAATCCGTTTCATATCTTGGTGTTTCTAACCATCCACTCGTTTTTGTTCAACCCCCCGTTATGATAATACGTGTATGGTAATACATACAAATAATAGTTAAAACTCAATACGGTGGATCTTTTGAGCCCGCTTCAAGTCAGGATGACTAATCAACCAATCTTGGGGTAAACGGTTTCTTATGTTTATTTCCGCTTAACTCTTTAACTCTTATACATGGAAAATGAGACTCAATATTTTTACTGCGAATTTATATATTCTAAATTATCTTATTTATACTTATTTATATATTATATAGAAGCTGTTTTCTTTCACTCATATAACTATTTGATTTAATTCTTCAATCCGAAATCCGAATAATTAATAAAAAAAAAAAAATGAAGATATCTACTCTACTCAATTCATTCCACCACTTTCCTAGAAAGAAAGAATAAAGAAAAGTTTATGTCTATATATCAACGAATCGCACGTAGAGATATGGATAACACACATAAAGTTAATGGTATTTCATAACTAATCGATTGAGCAGCAGCTCGTAGACCACCTAAAAAGGAATATTTATTATTTGACCCGTATCCTGACATAAGAAGTCCAATGGGAGCAATACTTGAAATGGCAATCCATAAAAAAACACCAATATTGAGATCCGCTAAAACAAGGCGATAACCAAACGGAACTACTAAATAGCTTACTAAAATTGATATAACTGCTATGGATGGACCAATACTGAATAAACGAGTATCCCCTCTAGATGGAAAAAGATTTTCTTTGAAAAGAAGTTTTGTCCCATCTGCTAGAGCTTGAAGAACTCCCAAAGGGCCGGCGTATTCAGGTCCAATACGTTGTTGTATTCCCGCGGATATTTCTCTTTCTAACCATACAATTACCAGTACGCCTATTGTGATTCCCAGTACAAGAGTCAAAATAGGAATAAATAACCATATAATTCCATAGACCTCTTTTAAAAATTCCAATCTATAAAAAGAATCGATATCCTGTACTTCTGGTGTATCAATTATCATTTCAACGATCAACCTCTCCCATAATGATATCTATACTACCTAGTATTGTCATAATATCAGCCAATTTCATTCTTTTAACTAACTGAGGAAGAATTTGCAAATTGATAAAACCCGGAGGTCGAATTTTCCATCTCCAAGGAAAACCACTCCGATCCCCTATCAGAAAAATCCCCAATTCTCCTTTTGGGGCTTCGACTCTCACATAAAGTTCTTGTTTCGGCAATTCAAATGTAGGAGAAGGTTTTTTACTAATAAAGCGATATTCAAAATCATTCCATTCTGGATTCCCTTCTCTATCAAAGTATCGGATTTCTAAATTCTCATACGGTCCCCCCGGAATTCCTTCGAGAGCCTGTTGAATAATTTTTATGGATTCTATCATTTCACCAATTCGGACTAGATAACGAGCCAATGAATCTCCTTCTTTTTGCCACTGTACTTCCCAATCAAATTCGTCGTAACACTCATACTGATCAACTTTACGAAGATCCCATCGTATTCCGGACGCTCGCAGCATTGGTCCCGATAAACCCCAATTTATTACTTCCTCTCGACCAATAATGCCTACCCCCTCGACTCGTTCTAAAAAAATGGGATTGCGTGTAATAAGTTGTTGATATTCAGCAACCCTTGTTAAAAAATAATTGCAGAAATCCAAACATTTATCTATCCAGCCATGAGGTAGATCAGCCGCTACTCCCCCGATACGAAAATAATTATGCATCATTCTCATACCGGTGGCAGCTTCGAATAGATCATATACTAATTCTCTTTCTCTGAAAATATAGAAAAAAGGAGTCTGTGCACCAATATCCGCCATAAAAGGACCGAGCCATAACAGATGAGAAGCTATACGACTCAACTCCAACATAATTATTCTGATATAACTGGCTCTTTTAGGTACTTGAATATTTCCCAGCTGTTCCGGTCCATTTACCGTTATTGCTTCTGTGAACATAGTAGCTAAATAATCCCAACGTGTTACATAAGGCAAATATTGTATAATTGTTCGGTTTTCCGCAATTTTTTCCATCCCTCGGTGTAAATAACCCAATATTGGTTCACAGTCAATAACATCTTCACCATCTAGAGTAATGATAAGTCGAAGAACACCATGCATTGATGGGTGGTGGGGACCCATATTGACTACCATGAGGTCTTTTCTTGTAGCTGGTATATTCATAGATTTTTCCTTAATTCATTCTTTCATGAATTTCTGAAAACGAAAATAAGTTCATTAAAATTCAAGATCTAATAAATCAAATAATGCAAAATGCCTCTTCAAATTAACGAGTTTTTAATTCTCGAATATCCAACCGATTAATTAATTCTTTATAACCCATTTTATTTTTCTTTGACAAATAAGATAGCAGTCGTTGGCGTTTTCCCAGAATTTTACGTAAACCTCTCTGAGATAAATAGTCCTTTTTGTGTAATTGTAAATGTGAAGTAAGTCTTCGTATCCTATTGGTGAAACTAAATATTTGAAATTCTACAGATCCCCTGTTTTCTTCTTTTTCTTCTTTTGAAATAACTGAGACGAATGAATTTTTTACCATAAAATGAAAACCCCTATTTTTTTTAAGATATTTTTGTTGATAGATATATTTATTGATCAGTAATAATAATGTCACTCGTTTTAGTTTGGTATAGACAATAATCTTAAATTTCGTTATAAATTTTGGATTTTTTTAAATCAAATTGAATCAATCCTATTTTCATTTTCAAATTAGATTTAAAAAGGTATACATTTGAAAAGGTATACAAAAAGGTGGTTGTTTTCTGCACTCCCAAAAGAAAAAAACTTAGTCTTATAATCAGAAGGTCTTAATTGATTCATTTCTAGATCGAATTGATAGGTCATTGAATTACATGTATCAGATGGAATGTAAGACAATGGATGTGTGCACCTCTTTGTCGTCATAGACCCGCTGTGATATGATATAGCAAGGACTAGTAATAAATTTAAAATCGCGGATACATATGTATCCTTAACATACCGAAACGACTGCCGTTATTGGTATCAAACCAATACCGATTCATACAAGCTAAATCTTCTAATCGATAATTTGGCCAAAGAAATAACTTTAATTTAATAAGTTTTTTTTTTAATCCTTTGCTTTTATCCAAACCCTGGCTGTTTACCTTATTCCCATTCCCCAATGCTGAATTTTTATGCATATCATTTCTATTCCTATAATTTAAACAAATTAGAATTCTAAATTCTCTCCGAAGTCGGGGTGATAAAAGATTTTCAGGAACAAACAAATCATAATTATTTTTATATCTATTTCCAGTCATCTTTTGATATTTGGTAATCACTTTATCAGAATTCTTATCATCAGAATTCTTATCAACATGGTGTTTTTCTCGGTATTTTTGATTAATTTGGTGTTTGCTTTGATGAACCAATGAAATACCAACGGTTTGATACATAATAAATTGTCCATCATTTTTTATAGATAGACGAATCGGTTCAATAATAAAAATTCCTCTTTTGATCAATTCTGTAAGAGTTAAATTTTTCTGAATCATCAGAATATCTAGACTCATTTCTCCCCTTTGAATAGAGGATATAGATATTTCTCTTGGATTTATCAGTCGAAGCAGGAGACAATATACTTTGATGTTATTGATTATTTTTTTATTTAAAATATCATCCCATCGCAATTGAAAATGCAAATACCTTTTTAGCAAGAAAAAAAACTCTGCTTTTGTGTTGTTCTTGTATTGCTTTTTATTTTTATGTTTTTTCATGTCTGAGCCCATATAATCTTCTTCAACATCTTTTTCTTGGTTTGAAAGATCGGATTCAAGGTTTGCTTGGTCCGCGGATTCTTTTTGACCTTTATTTCGTTTTTTTAATTCAAGAGATTTTTTTTCATTGGAGGATATAAAAGGATCTCTTTTTTTATTTCCAGCGATGCTTTTGTTTTCAATATCAGTAGCGTTTTCATTTATATTAGAATCTAAAAGAAGTAATTTTATTGGTATAACCCACGGTTTAGTTTTATACAAATTATAAAGTATCAAAAATTCTGGGAAGAACCAATGTTCAAGATTTGATATGGGACTATTTAATATTTCTTCATTCATTCCCATCCAATCCAAAAAACCTTTTTGATTGGATAGGTTGATTTCTTGATCTTGATGAATCGTGAGGTAAAAAAGATCTTGCTTTTTTTTTTTATCAATTATTTGATAATTATTAAGCTTAGCCTTAGTAAATTTTTTATTACTGTCAGTATCAATATTGATCCAGGCTTTGGTATTGACTTTCTTTCTAAGACAAAAATATAGAATTCTCCAATCAAAATATTTTCTATCCATATTTTTCTCCATATCTCTAATATCATCTTGTACTAGATCATTATTGATAGGGATAATAGGAATACCTTCCATCATATTAAATAATTTTCGTTTATGTGTGTTGGAATTCGAAAAAACTTCTTGGTTATTTTTTACGTGAAATGGCGATTCATAAATTTCCGAGTACTTCGTATCTTCAGAATTAATAGATTTATATGCTAACTGATCATATCCATATTGTTTTTTAAAACTCTCCTTTTGATTCAGTAATGAAGCCTTTTCAAAATGCTTTTGTTTTTCGTAGTGAATAATTTTCATTTTTTTAGATGAATTGCATAAATCCTTATTTTGATTCATACAGTGTTGATTGAATCTATTTTGCCATTTTTGTGTTACTAGTCTAGACCATCTAATCTGAGATATATCATATTGATAATGATTCCTTAACCAATTTGTCCATTGATTCATTCCAGACTTATGACGATTCGTATGTTTTAATTGAGAATGAAACAATTCTTGTGTTCCAACAAAAGAATCCTTTATTTCATTTTTAATAAAAAGAGCTGCTCCATTATATTGAAAGACAGATTTTAACTTATATAAATAGAAATTTATAAATTGGGTTTGTGAGAGTTTGTAAAATACATAGGCTTGTGAAAAGTAGGATAAGTCACAAAAATTATTTGAATTATTATTACTAATATTAGTATTATATAGTGCGTTTTTTAGAGTCGAAATAAAGTGAATTAAACTTTGATTTGTTTTATCAATTTTTTCTTGATTTGTTTCATTATCGGTAATGTATTTATTAAATTTTTTTTTTATTGATTCAAGAAATGGTTGTGTATTGATCCTAGGAATATTAATGATCCACAGAAAGATATCTATGTATATCTTTTCAATGAAAATTTTTAAAAAATAATGGAATTTGCGGATTAATCGAACATTTTTTCTTTTTAATATCTGCCAAATATTTTTTTGTGATTCCAACCTTTTATCATCATCACTTATTTTGTTAGAACTAATATTTCGATCTGGAATTATAAATCCCCCCTTTTTTTCATTTTTTACTTTTTCTATTTGATTTTTGATTGTGTTTGTTCTATCAGTTAGATCCTGCATTTTTTTTTCTGTCAATGAATAATTTGTCCAATCCCGAGGTATAGTTTGAATGGACGATTCATGAATCATCAAATTACTGATTATCGAATCTTTTTTGGTTTTACTCAACTCAAATTCATATACGTTTCTTTTTCTCAATCCAAACAGGAGAATTGGGTTTATTTTTGAAAATTCTTTTTTTATTTTTTTAAAAAACTGAATGCTTTTAATGACCCATTTTTTTGTTTCTTTTGAAACATTTAGAAACAATTTTGTTTTTTCTTTTAAAATTTTTAGAATTAGAAAGCATTTCTTTTTCAATTTTATAATTTTTCTTTTGAGTTCTTTAAAAATAGGTTCAAAAAATGAAAGTTGTTTTTTGGGAGAACCAAAAGGGAATTCCGCTTCCATTCCAAAAATTGTTAAAAAACAAAAATCATTTTTTGAATCTTTATTTTTCATTGGATCGTTATAAGGGGCTCGTAGGTTAGATCTGTGCCAAGGTTTCAGACGAAAAGGAAATAGAATCTTAATCTGAATACCGTCTGTTAACCAGTTTTTTGGAAATTCTTTTTCTGATAATTGAACGCCATTATAAGTGCATTTAACATGCATTTCTCTATTCCAATCCTTTAAATCCTCGGACCATTCGGGAAATTGAAATAATAGCATACGGGTTATATTTTTAATTATTATCAATGAGGGCAATATAATATATTTTCTAAGAATCGATTGGATTACTAACAAAAAACCTCTTATTACTTGAGCAAGTAAAATACTATCCCAGGCTTCCGCTATTTCTATACGTACTTTCTCCTTTCTTTTGTCTTCTTCTTTTTTATCCTCTTCTTTTTTTTTCTCACTTTCTTCTGTGGTTTTCTCTTTCAAATCCGAAATTTTGAGTTCTGCGTTTGTCCACATAAAATTTCTCAAAATTAGGTTTATACGTTCGGAAATATCAAAAGAAAAAAGGGGGGATTTGTCTATTCGGTCCAAAAAAAGGGGGGAATGTACATCTGCCTCAAAAAATTTCCAAGTAACGATTTTACGTCTTTGAGCACGCACGGAGCCTTTGATTATGTCTCGACGAAAATCCGATTGTTGTGAATAACGTATCAAAGCTACTTCGTCTGTTTGATCAGTATTATTAGTTTCTTGTGTATTATAATAAGTATCAGTATCCGTATTCTGTTGGTTATCAGTAAAAATAACTACACGTTTGGCTTTTCTTGAGCGAATCTCATGATCCTCTACCACACTTTCCTCGGTTTCTCCTTCCTGTTGTTCCAAATCGTTAATTAATTTGTATGACCAACGAGGGACTTTTTTATGGATTTCTTTTAGTGCAATAGATTTTTTTTTTGTTTTCTCGTTGTGAAGAGTTCTATCTGCATCAAATAAAAAGTTTAAAATTTTTATTCTATCTTCTGAATCAATTCTTACTTGTTCGTGCTCAGGAACTAAAAAAGGCCCTTTAAAATTTAAACTTGATGTTGATTTTACAGCAAGTTCATTGATTAAGTTCAATAAAAAATTTATTTGCTTTGCGCATGTTTTTCTAGCAAATGGATTTAGTTTCTGTTCAAATTCTAGGCGATTAATAATAAGAAGAATACTATGAATCTTATTTATACAAAACCTTTCTATATAATTTTTTATATAAATTTCATTTTTAATTGAGAGTGAAAACAATTTTTTGATTCGTCCGCGATTGGATCCATTTAATAAAGGATCATATATTTTTGGTAAATATTCTTTTTTAGTTTTATCATTACACAACCGAGTTCTTTTTTCGAGTACATTCAGAACAACGGATTCCTTAGCGAGAGTTTTAGATAAATTTTTGTCGAGAGCTTTTACTCTATTTATAAAAATTTTGCTTATAGTTTTCTTTTTATGTTCATTGGTATAACTCCACTGATTATAAAATTCATTAGATTCATTAGAGGGGACTTTTTCCTTTGGGAACAGGGACGTCTTTCTTTGCATCATTTCCAAAAAAGTTGCCAAACTGGGAGGGTACGTAAAAACAATTCTTTCTTTGCCATCACTTTGACATGTATAAAAAAAATATTGTGACATTTCGGTTCTTACGGCATTTTCAAATCGATTGTTTTTTATATACCGTAGCGGACGATTCCATCGTTTAGGGTCGAA